CTTTTCTTATGCTATTAGAACGATTTGAGATACAAATTAAAAAACCGTTCACTAATTCAAAGTAAATTAAGTAATGGTTCCTGCCCCGGCTTTTTCAGCCTATGACCAGAAATTCATTTATTTATTCTTTTTTTTTTTCAATACAAAAGAGATAAGAAGTTTTTATTTTAAGCGGTGTATGTTTTGAGATATAATCAAAACCGGATCCAATAAAAAATGGGAACTCATTTTTGGAAAGGGATAAGCACAATGGAAAAATAGGATTCAAGATAAAAGGAGTTAGTTAATAGTTAATAACAGAATATAGATAAGATCTTTATTCATTTTGGGTCGGATTGGGCGGCATGGCCAAGTGGTAAGGCGGGGGACTGCAAATCCTTTATCCCCAGTTCAAATCCGGGTGTCGCCTGATTAACAAAACAAATCGAGGTTTTTTATCCTGCTGATCTAACTCGACGAATTCTTGCTCCGCAGAAGCAGAAGCAAAGGACTGGGACCGTCGATACTTGAATTTTTAGAATCCGCGGGTTTCTATATTCTATAAAAGACAAAAGATTGTAAATTCTTTTCTAAAAATCTGGGTTTTGGGTGTGGCCAAACCCGATACTAATCGAGACGAAGCAACCTTTACTTATTAATTTAATGGTTGACTCTTACTATATATATTATTTGATTAATTGAATCAAATAATATATATAGTAAGAGTCAATTCCGGGATTCAGAATTAGGAAAGAAAGTAATAGGCTGGAAATTCCCGTACCCAAAAGATTCTTAAAGAACACGAAATTTTTGTTTCTAGGATTGAAGAAGTATTATACAAAAGACGATCAAGACGTCCTAATTATTTTATACTAACCCAGACTCAGTTAGTGTCTACTGATACTGTTCGGAATGAGATTGGTCAGGCCAATTCAATTGGAAATCCATTTATATAGGAGTTGCGAAAGGGGCTGGAGATATTTTGTTTTGTACAGACTCCCCAGAGACTCTGAGTGCTCAGACATTCAATCAGGATAGTAGGTCGGCTTTTATAGAGTAAATAAAAGTAAAAAAAAAAAAAAAAGAATGTATGTATATGTAATAGCTGTAGTGGTCTTTCCCCATTCTTTAACAGAATGAAAGACAGTAAGACAAATTAAGAATAGAGGTATCTCGTAGATATTTATCTATCTTGACGGTGTATTTTTATATCTTTTCTTTATGAAAGAGGGGTAACAAAGCCAAAACAAAAGGTCTTACTATTCCTGCATCTTCCATTAGAAAAGAAAGAAGCATTCCTTTTGATATTTTCAAAGAAAGGGTGTGTATCGTATTTGTTCTTAATACTTCCCCAGACCAGAAAAATCCAATAATACTTAATAATACTTAAGTATACTACTAATATAGTAGTATACTAATACTATAGTGTGTATACAACTAATATAGTATTAGGTATGGTATATCGTTTGTTACGATTAGATTCATTGGATTGGTTCAGCAGCCGTCTTAAGTCAAAATCCAATTTTGACACTGTACCGTTGATTCCACTATGATTATTGATCAATAATGGAATAATTCTTTAATAGAGATAGAATAGGGGACATAATTTACATGGATATAGTAAGTCTCGCTTGGGCTGTTTTAATGGTAGTCTTTACGTTTTCCCTTTCACTCGTAGTATGGGGAAGGAGTGGACTCTAGAGGTACTACTAATTGAGTAATCAAATTGTATCAATTGTTTAACTGACCGTTTTGCAAAGCCTTAACTTAAGTAGTATTTATATGTACATATATTAACATATTTATCCATGTAAATAAAGAATATATCCGCCATATACAATACAACTTGAACTTTCTACTATTCTAATTTCTACAATTGGACTCTAATATAAAAAAGTATAAAAAATCCACTCTACTATCTACTTATATAACTACTAAATATAATAACTAATGGAAAATGCTAATAAAATAATACTAATAAATAGTATACAATACTAACCATATATAATACTCATATATAATATATATAATACTTAAGTAGATAGTGTGTAGATAATTCTTTCTACACACTATCTCAGGCACTTCTGGTTCCAGCCCGATCACTTCATTTAATTTAATACTTTAAATCCCTTTCGTTCATTTTTTCAATCATTAATCATTGATTAAGAACTAATAATTCAGGGCTGATTCAAATTAATCATTTTGACTAACTGTTTTTACATAGATGATAAGTAAAAAGGCGGTAGGAACTAGAATGAACAGTGCAGTAGCAATAAATGCGAGAATATTGACTTCCATAATCTCATTGTTTTTTTTTTTTTTTGCTTCGCAATAACTCGGGATCTAATCCCATAGAGATGATAAATTTGACTCTTGTAAATTCAATCAATAGGATAAATTGTATCCTGATAATACTGAATCGGATCAATATTATGAATAACAATATATCTGATCCATCAAATCGATTAATCGTCGAAAATGGAATAGTATAACATAGGGAGATCCTTTATCTATCAAAAATCAAAAAGGGGATTTAATGGGTTCATAAAGAATCCCATTAAACTTTTCTACTCTTTCTTTTCTATAACCTATCCTCTTCCTTATTTTATTTCTTTATACAATTCTCCTTCTTTATACTACTGATATATAGAATTATATAATGTAATATCATATGACCAGTATTCTATAGATCATACGTAGACCCAAACAGTAACAGTAGAAATAAGATACAAATAAAGAGGGTTAAAATATCTAATATTCCAATAAATTTACTAAAAAGGGGCCGTTGCTTGGTCTTTTATTAGCATCCTCCTTCTTGGGTTGAGATAGGAGGGCATACATCAAGAATTCGGCACGTAATTTGAATAAGAATGAAATAGATTTTCAATTAGTAATTGAGAATACACAAGTCGGAGCTAGAAAAAGTATGGTTTAACCTAAAAATAAAAAGTACTCTGCTCCGTTGAGGTAATTTTGTTAAGTTCATTGTGTACCGTACAACAAAGGAATCCATTTTTGTATCTACCCCTGGTAAAAATAGGGGCACTTTATTTCATTGATCAAAAAAATCGAAAAAAAGTCCGACGAATATAGATGGTATCTCTTAAACTACTGAATAGAGTAATACCACCAATTATACTCATTTACATATGTCTCTCTCTTATCAATTGGTACAATTTTCAATTGATAAAAAAAAAGGAAAAGGGATCTCTTTATTGGGGATATAGGTCTTGTCCCCTTTTTTTAGGGAAATAAGGGGGAATGAATTAAAAAATCCAACGGATCCTAGTTCGGGACTGGCGGGGCTCGAACCCGCAGCTTCCGCCTTGACAGGGCGGTGCTCTGACCGATTGAACTACAATCCCAGCGGGGTGTATGGTATACATGTTCTTATAGTTTTATAAATTGTGTCGTGTTGTAACAGAGAAACAAATGATATACTGATATCATATCCACATGGATATGGACTATAGTGAGAGTGATACAGGTTACTAGTAATCCCGTGGTTTTTTTATTGCCAATAGATAATGAATCTTTCAATGAGAAAAAAGGACTTTTTTCTTTTCTTGATATTTAATTAAATTAAGAATCAAAAATGGAGATCGTTAGAAAGGTCAGAGCGGATAAGAATGGATAGGGCAGAAAAAAATGGACTCTTGATCCTTATTTCTACGTGTTGGGCATTTATGTTTCTGTAGGATAAATCGGTTAGATCATACTCATGGAGCGGCGAATTATTGGGCCGAGCTGGATTTGAACCAGCGTAGACATATCGCCAACGAATTTACAGTCCGTCCCCATTAACCGCTCGGGCATCGACCCAGGAAGAATTCATTTTAGGCTTATTGATAATATAATCTATGATTAACTTCCTTTCGTAGTACTTTATACTTTACCCCCAGGGGAAGTCGAATCCCCGCTGCCTCCTTGAAAGAGAGATGTCCTGAACCACTAGACGATAGGGGCATATCCGCCCGACCGTCATCATACTATGATGATAGTATGATCAGTTTTTTGGAATTGTCAATATAATAACTAAATCCGAAGAGTTTTTTTTTTACTTTACCTTATATATATGATATATAATGAAGCAAAATATAGGATTCCTTCCGTAAAAATCGGCCATTGATTGCAGAAGGGGTAAAACAAAACCTCATTTAATTGCTTTTCTTCATTCAATTTTGAACCCCTTGCTCTTGCTTCGTTCATCCTTCAAATGAGATATACCTATCACTATCTCACACTAAACCAGAAAAATTCACAAACGATAAACATTTTGATCTTCTTTTTATTTATATTATAAAAATGGAATTCGGCTCAGGGTACGAACCCCCCATCACATATAATAGAATTTATGAAAATATCTTGATTCTATCTATGTCGATGTCGGATTGGTACAGGTATCAATCAAGTGAATCGCGTTCTGATGGGTCAGTCAAAATAAACAAAGCAAGTAGGGTTGGTCTTGAAATAATTCACTGCATTATTTTTGAAGAAAAAAGAATAATAATAATCTTACACCTTACTAGGTAAATCAAATTTATTGTTCCCGAATGAGAACCTATGCATATATGCATATATATACATATATAGATACGTGCAATAGACTCATGATGGAAAATGTCTAATTAATGAATTGAATAAAGGAGCCCTTTTAACTCAGCGGTAGAGTAACGCCATGGTAAGGCGTAAGTCATCGGTTCAAATCCGATAAAGGGCTTTTTCACTAAGCTCAAGTCTTATTCGTTCTCGGCGGAGAATAGAGATAGAGATATTGTTGATATTTCTAAAAAAAGAAAGAAAAAAAAAAAGGTAATCACTATAATAATGAGTTTTGATTATTATGAGTCATAGTTAGAGGGTTCAAATTTGTTCATTTTCATAAAGACTAATTGCACTTATTAGGGTACAGCCCATCCTGTATTGACATAGTAATCCTCCTCCTGTCTCATTATTAATTTGGTCTTGGTACATCAATATTCTAGATACCCAAAACCCTATTGTTAATTGCCAAACCGAAG